TACTACATTATTTTATTCTGATAAAATTTCAACGTTAACTTTAGCAGTAATGTTTGTTGCTAAAACAATATTAATTATATAGTTTCCTAACTCATTCATTGTAGGAAGTTCTAATTGATTTTTATTTATTTCAATAGGTAAATCTATTTTGTTTTTTATCAAGTCTAATATTTGTTTCTTGGTAATTTTTCCGAAAAAAATACCATTTTTCGATATTTTTTTCGTAATCGTAAATTTATCTAAACTTTCCAATAATTTTTTACTATTCATCGATTTATCAAGAATTTGACGTTGTTTAAGTTCTGATTCTTGTTGTTTTGTATTAAATTGAGTAATTAAGTTGGGTGTTGCTAGTTTGCCAAATTTTAAAGGTATTAAGTAATTTCTGATATATCCAGGCTTAGCCTTTATTATAGTACCCTGTTTTCCTAATTTTTCAACATCTTTCGTTAAAATCGCCTGAATGGTTTTTTTCTTTATCATTTGTAATAAATATATAAATAACTAAGTAATAATTTATTGAGAGTTCTTCTTAATAGTACAAGATTATTTTATAAGTTATCATAAAAGTCAAATTTTATATTAAGTCCATCTTTTTATCAAGTCTACTATATTAATAACTCTAATGGCTTTATACATAATAGTTTAAGCTAATTAGAGTTTTTAATTTTATTGTTTGAGTTTCCCTTAAAAGCTAAATTTATTAATTTTAAGCTAACATTTAATAAGACCTACTATTCGTTTTGATTAAGTCCTAGGGATATTGATAAACGATATTTAAATTTCACTAATATCTACTACTAATATATTATTTAGTAGTATCGTTTCTTTACTTGGTAACAATAATAATACAAGCAAGACACTTTTATCTTTAATTCTTTCAATGTATTTAAGTAATATCTTTGAGAATATCCCTTCCTTTTGGCAGAAAATTATTCGAGGGCATTCAAAGCCTTTTTATCTACTATCAAATTTTTATAGGACTTCCTAGGTAATCTAGGGTTTCTAAGCCTACTTTTTCTTGATTCTCATATTTGCATTAAATATTATTTCTTACTTCTAATATTAGCATTAGCTTAGCAAATAGTAAAGTACTAGGGAAACTAAAAAAAGTAAATTTTTATACCCTGAAATTAGGATATCTTCACTACTACGTATAAAAGATGAAATCTATCATCAGTATAATATATCTGTATAAGTCCTCAGTAGCTCAGTGGTAGAGCAATCGGCTGTTAACCGATTGGTCGTAGGTTCAAGTCCTACCTGGGGAGTCTCTTTATGGTTTAAAGTAAAATTACCCCTTATTTTTATTAATAAAAGTTGGGTTTATTTATTCGAAATAAATAATCACTTTTAATGGGAGATTTTCAGTAATAGAAGCACATCAAAGTTTATAAAAAAAGTTGATTAGGAAAGTCTGATATAAAGCTGAATAATCTATTTTGTATCTACTTTATTATTCATTGCAGATAATAATTAGTAGTTATGACTATTGCAATTGGACAAGCAGAGCGTCGTGGGTTATTTGACCTTGTAGATGATTGGCTAAAACGAGATCGTTTTGTTTTTGTAGGATGGTCAGGATTACTTTTATTTCCTTGTGCTTATCTATCACTTGGTGGTTGGTTAACTGGGACAACTTTTGTTACTTCATGGTATACGCATGGATTAGGAACTTCCTATTTAGAAGGCTGTAACGTTATTACAGCAGCAGTATCTACACCCGCTAATAGTATGGGACATTCTCTTCTACTTTTATGGGGACCTGAAGCCCAAGGTAATTTTACTCACTGGTGCCAAATTGGTGGTTTATGGGCATTTATAGCCTTACATGGTTCTTTTGCTCTTATTGGATTTTGTTTACGACAATTTGAAATTGCTCGTCTAGTAGGGATTCGTCCATACAACGCAATAGCTTTTTCGGGACCAATTTCAATTTTCGTTTCTGTTTTCTTATTATATCCATTAGGCCAAGCAAGTTGGTTTTTTGCTCCAAGCTTTGGGATAGCTGGAATATTTCGTTTCTTATTATTTTTACAAGGCTTCCATAATTGGACATTAAATCCATTCCATATGATGGGAGTAGCAGGTATTTTAGGTGGAGCATTACTGTGTGCAATTCATGGTGCTACTGTAGAAAATACTTTATTTGAAGATGGTGATGCTGCAAATACATTCCGTGCATTTACACCAACACAATCGGAAGAAACATATTCGATGGTAACAGCAAACCGTTTTTGGTCGCAAATTTTTGGTGTTGCTTTCTCAAACAAACGTTGGCTACATTTCTTTATGCTTTTTGTACCAGTTACAGGATTATGGACAAGCGCTATCGGCCTTGTTGGTCTTGCTCTTAACTTACGAGCTTACGATTTTGTATCTCAAGAGCTTCGTGCTGCAGAAGATCCAGAATTTGAAACATTCTATACAAAAAATATTTTATTAAATGAAGGTATTCGTGCTTGGATGGCTGCACAAGATCAGCCACATGAAAACTTTGTATTCCCTGAGGAGGTTCTACCACGTGGAAACGCCCTTTAATGTTGTAGCAGGTAGAGATATTGAATCTACAGGTTTTGCTTGGTGGTCTGGTAACGCTCGTCTTATTAACGTATCTGGGAAATTATTAGGTGCGCATGTAGCTCACGCAGGTATAATGGTTTTCTGGACAGGAGCTATGACATTATTTGAAGTTTCACATTTTATACCTGAAAAACCTCTATATGAACAAGGTTTTATTCTAATTCCTCATCTAGCTACTTTAGGCTGGGGAGTTGGACCCGGTGGTGAAATCGTAAATACTTACCCATACTTTGTTGTTGGAGTTGTCCATTTAGTTTCCTCAGCAGTTCTTGGTTTTGGTGGTATATACCATTCTTTAATTGGTCCTGATACACTTGAAGAATCTTTTCCATTTTTTGGTTACGATTGGCGTGATAAAAATAAGATGACTTCTATCTTAGGTATTCACTTAATTTTTCTTGGTCTAGGATCGTTATTATTTGCTTTCCGGGCTATGCCTGGTAATTTGTTTAGTTATGGACTTTATGATACTTGGGCACCAGGTGGCGGAGACGTTAGATTTATTGATAATCCAACTATAAATCCATTTATAATTTTTGGTTATGTCTTTAAATCTCCATTTGGTGGAGATGGATGGATTGCTTCGATTGACAATATGGAAGATCTTGTAGGTGGACATATCTGGGTAGGTGCTCTTTGTGTTTTTGGTGGTGTATTCCATATTGTAACTAAGCCTTTTGCTTGGGCACGTAGAGCTTTTGTTTGGTCAGGTGAAGCTTATTTATCATATAGTTTAGCTGCATTATCTCTTATGGGTCTTACTGCTTCTATCTTTGTATGGTATAATAATACAGCTTACCCGAGTGAGTTTTTTGGACCTACTGGTCCCGAAGCTTCGCAAGCACAAGCTTTTACTTTTTTAGTTAGAGACCAAAGATTAGGTGCTAATATTGCTTCTGCACAAGGACCTACTGGGTTAGGAAAATATCTAATGAGATCACCAAGTGGTGAGATTATTTTTGGTGGTGAAACAATGCGTTTTTGGGATTTACGTGCTCCATGGGTAGAGCCCTTACGTGGTCCAAATGGCTTAGATATTAATAAAATTAGAAATGATATCCAACCTTGGCAAGAACGTCGAGCGGCTGAATATATGACTCATGCTCCATTAGGGTCTTTAAATTCAGTAGGTGGTGTAGCTACAGAAATAAATTCTGTTAATTACGTATCTCCTCGATCTTGGTTAACAACGTCTCATTTCTTTTTAGGCTTCTTCTTATTAGTTGGACATTGGTGGCATTCTGGTCGTTCTAGAGCTGCTGCTGCAGGTTTTGAAAAAGGTATAAACCGCCAAACTGAAGCTGTTCTTTCAATGCGTCCAATTGACTAATTTGATTTGAAAAAGGAAAAGAATTTTATAAGTTTAAGTAATAGTTGATGTTGAAACTATATAAATACTTATAGGTTATAGAAAAAAACTATAAAAATTCGTTAGAATACCGATTTAATGATTAAAGTGGAGTGTGCTAATGATTTATATTTATAAATCATTAGCACACTCCACTTCGAGCCCAAAAAATTACCAAATAATAATGATAGTAATTCTGGTTATTGCTTAAGGTAATAATAATTCATTTCATTATTCACGGGAGTTAAGATTTCTTAGAATAGTTTATAATTTCCTCCGATAAAATACTTACATCCATATAATATAGCTTTTGAATATCATAACACAACTATATCCTTTTAATTCATAAACAACTACTGCCAACCCTTAATATTTCTCCGCTGGATAATGGTAATCCTTCAAAAGATAATTACTTTCGATTAATAACTTATACATTAATTATTAATAGAATTCTATTAAGCTCAACAGAATTAATATTAGCTGGTGAAAGGACTTGAACCTTCAACCTACTGATTACAAATCAGTTGCTCTACCAATTGAGCTACACCAGCATTTAAATACCCTTTTCTATTAGGAGACAGCATTTTTAGTTATAATTAGAATTTTACATGCGTATAAGTATTTTTTTCTAGTCTCATATATATATATATGACGGGTGAATGACGGGACTTGAACCCGCGGATGGCGGAATCACAACCCACTGCCTTAACCACTTGGCTACACTCACCTTAGTATATATAATATACTATACATATTCAATAATATTATAATAAATAAATGATAAATCCAACTAAACTTTTTTTTATCTCACTCTACTTAAATGGGTATCAATATAAAATATTTATGACAGAACCTTTTGAGATGTTTGATCTATTAAAATTTTTCCATTACCGAAAAGAACTCATAATAGTCGAGCACAACGGAAAAATTAATAATGCCTCACCAATAAGCCCTCATCTCATTAAACAAGACGATAAGATAGAAATTATTACAATTGTTGGTGGTGGTTAAAGCTTCAAAGTTATTGAAATCTTAGCTCGTTCTGTATTTTTAGAAATAATCTTAAGCCAGATCTGATCGCCACGCTTATAAAAAGAAGGAAAATTTAGAGTTTGGTTTTTGGAAATTTCAGAAATATGTACTAGACATTTAATTCCCAAAATATTAATTAATATACCAAAATCTTTGAGAGAAACAATATTACCTAAATAAAAGGAGCCAATATTTAGGCTTTTATTTGCTTTACTAAAAATAGCACATTTAGAACTAACATGAGCAATATGGAAACAATCTTTAATTTCTAGGAATTTAAAAGGGATAAAGATATTTTGGTTATTTGTTCTGCGGTAATATTTTGGAATATTTGAATTTAATACAAAAAAATATAACCCATCAAAGAGTGTTAATTTACCTCGCCCTAAATGCTTCTCAATTTTTGCATAAATAATCATATTTTTAAAATCAAGTTGTCTTAGTCGGTTCCATAAATAAATTGATTCCACTTGTTTTAACGAAATAATTATTGAACCATTAATATTAATAATTAGAAATTCACCAATAAATTTATTTCTTAATAATTGATCAAGGTTTTTCTCACTTTTAAATCTAATAGAGAGCTCGTTCAATGGTAAAAAACAAATTTGTTCTAACCCGAGGTCAACTAAAGCGTAATTCGGTTCTATTCCTACTAAAACGCCGGCTAATATATCTTTTTTTTTTAGACGGTAATTATATTTTGATAAAAGCAAACGAAATTTATTAAACTCAAAATTTGATGTAGAAATAGACATTGGTATAATTTATTCTTTCATTATTTAATGATAAAAATTCTGGTAGACAAAATAAAATTTTTTTTCTAATTTCATCAAAAAAACTAGATCTTTAAAGATTTATATAAAGATACGAATTTGATTTAAGTAATTAAAATCTTTTAAGCTCGTTTGAAAGTTAAATTATTTTCATTCGAATACCTTTCCATAAACCTCATAAAACGATCCCAAGCTTCAGCATTTCTCATAATATATGTCGCTTGAAGTGTTTTTGGCTTCCCTTGAACAAATCTCGCATTAATATCTCTGGTACTTAATATACCTTCTTTGTCAATAAGAAACATACCTGTTATCTCCCTTTCAGGACTAACAGTTTTATAAAATAGACTAGCATTTTCAAAAGTAAAAGTTGCTGTACCAGTGCTACCATCTGTTGAACGTGTGATATTGATGATAGGTATCGTAGTTTCTTCGATTCCTTTAATGAATTGTATTACAGTTTTCATGAGACTCCTAATTGTTTTTTTTTATCTCGACTTAATTTAATATTAATATACTATATTTAAAATAATATTCTAAAATTTAAGAGGATAAGTGGTCGTAAATAATAGTACATATAAATTTTTCTACTCTTTAATCGCCTCAATTAACAAATTTTAAAGCTATATCTAAAGACTTGTCAACTTTTTTGATTACTTAATAAAAGGGTATTATAGATATTCTTCTATGCTTGCAGTAAAATAGAATAATAAACTATAGTATATCTTATACTCATAGAAAGGGCAGTTAGCTCAGTGGTAGAGCGTCTGCCTTACAAGCAGAGGGTCACTGGTTCAAGTCCAGTACTGCCCACCCTTAATGGGCTCATCGTCTAATGGATAAAGACCGAAACCTTCTAAGTTTCTAATGTAGGTTCAATTCCTGCTGAGCTCGCTAAATATTTAATAAATGATTTTTATTTAAAATTGAGAAAAAAGCATTAAAAATCTTGACCTTCGTCAAAAGATTTAGTATTATTATGGTATGCAATTAAATATTAATCTTTTAGTTTATTTTGGTAATAACGCGGTACTAGAAAAAATAAAATATTATGTCCCATTACACGTCTATTAAGACAAAATACACAAACCCTATTGTTTTGAAAAAAGTAATAAATAAGCTTGGTTACCCTTATATGGAACATAAACTTAATAAGAATATGGAAGTTCCTTTAATTTGTTCTAGGGATTTAAGATCTACCATATATGATAATTATTACAATAATTATTTAGCTTTTAAAGCTAATAAATTATCATATACTATAATCACAGATTCCCAATCCTGGACAAAAAAAGAATTACTTAATATATTTTTAAAAAAACTAGAATTAAACTATGGATATTCGGAGACTATTTATCAAGCTCTTGATTTAGGTTTTATTAGATCCAAAGTTATTAAGGATCAAAATAAAACTAACAGGTTTATTTTTCAAAGATGTGTTGAAATTAAGCGATAAAGTACATTATAAATTAATCAACAGATATATATAGATTTGTGCACTTAATTAGTGCGCTTTTTTTATTCTATTAATCAAAAACTAAAATTTTTGACGTTTTTTAATATTAAAACAAGAAATCTGTCCTTAATAAAATAAAAGCCCGATCTCCATTTTGGCAAAAGATAGAACGGTTAAAGCTACCTAGCAATCAAATTCATTAAATATTTTTCAAAGATAATAGAATCCAAACATATCGATAAACTATAAGCAATAGAGATTTAATATAAATCAAGAGTAGAAATGAAAAAAGATGAGTCATAGAAAATTTTAAATAAGATAGAAGATCTACGGCCTTAATTCTAAATGGGCATCTAAAACTAGTTATATTCAAAAAAGAAGGACTTTGAGGGAAATAAAAAAATTTTTAAAACCAAGGGAAATAAACCTTTCATTTTTATTTAAAGCTAAAAATTATACTATGAGTGATACTAATGCAACTTTAAAACAATTCGTAAATCAACCCTATAAATATGGATTTTCTACTGAGATTGAAGTTGAGACATTACCACCTGGGTTAAACGAAAAAATAATTAGAAATATATTAAAAAAGAATAATGAACCGGATTATATGTTTCAGTTCCGAACAGGAGCATTAAAAAAATGGAGGAGAATGAAGAGTCCTACATGGGCTAAATTAGATTTCCTAGAAATGGATTATCAAAAAATCGTCTATTACTCTGCTCCAAAGACAAAAAAAACTTTAGCTAATTTGGACGAAGTTGATCCAGAAATAAAGGCTACTTTCGATAAATTAGGTATTTCTTTAAATGAACAAAAGCGTTTAGCAAATGTTGCTATAGATGCAGTTTTTGATAGTGTTTCTATAGCAACTACTTTTAAAGAAGAACTAGAAAAATATGGAGTTATTTTTTGTCCTATCTCAGAAGCAATTAAAAATTATCCTCATTTAGTAAAACATTTTTTAGGAACTGTAGTTCCTTTTGGAGACAATTTTTTTGCTGCATTAAACTCAGCTGTCTTTACAGATGGATCATTTTGTTATATTCCCAAAAATTTAACATGCCCTTTGGAATTATCAACCTATTTCCGTATTAACAATAAAGAGGCAGGACAGTTTGAACGTACTTTAATTGTTGCAGAAGAAGGAAGTTACGTAAGTTATTTAGAAGGTTGTACCGCTCCACAATATGATAATAATCAATTACATGCTGCTATTGTTGAGTTAATTGCATTAAAGGATGCAGAAATAAAATACTCAACTGTTCAGAATTGGTATGCAGGCGATAAAAATGGAATAGGTGGCATTTATAATTTTGTGACAAAACGTGGCTTGAGTATAGGAGAGAATTCAAAAATTTCTTGGACACAAGTCGAAACTGGATCTGCCATTACCTGGAAGTATCCAAGCTGTATTTTAATTGGCGATAATTCTAAAGGGGAATTTTATTCAGTAGCTCTAACAACTAATATGCAACAAGCTGACACAGGTACAAAAATGATTCATGTTGGATCAAATACAAAAAGTCAGATTATTTCTAAAGGTATTTCTGGAGGCTATTCAACAAACAGTTATCGTGGATTGGTAAAAATTGGTACAAAGGCCTTAAATAGTAGAAATTTTTCTCAATGTGATTCACTTTTATTTGGGGCTGATGCGCAAGCAAATACTTTCCCATATATACAAGTGCAAAACTCAACTTCAAGGATAGAACATGAAGCTTCAACTTCGAAAGTGGGGGAGGAGCAGCTTTTTTATTTACTGCAACGTGGTATTAATGCCGAAGATGCTATTACTTTGATACTTACTGGGTTTTGTAAAGTTGTTTTTGATAAATTACCTATTGAATTTGCTTCAGAAGTTGAACACTTATTACGTATAAAATTAGAAGGAAGTGTTGGATGAATATAAATAATCGATTACCTCTATTAGAAATTAAAAATTTGCATGCAAATATTAATGATATTGAAATTTTAAAAGGTGTTGATCTAGTAATTTTCGAAGGTGAAATACATGCTATAATGGGAACAAATGGTTCTGGGAAGAGTACTCTCTCTAAAGTAATCGCTGGTCATCCCTCTTATGAGATCACAAAAGGTGAGATTTTATTTGAAGGGAAAAATATTTGTGATTTGGACCCAGATCTACGTTGTCATTTAGGGGTATTTTTGGCCTTCCAATACCCTGTTGAAATTGCAGGAGTAGATAATCAAGAATTTCTTCAGGCAATTTATAATGCAAGGCAAGTATCAAGGAATTTACCAAAAGTTAATCCTTTATTTTTTTATGACTTACTAAGAGAAAAGCTAAAACTTGTTAAATTAGATGAAAGTTTTATTTCTAGAAACGTTAATGAAGGGTTTTCAGGAGGAGAGAAAAAGAGGAATGAAATTTTACAATTTGCGTTGTTAGATTCGAAACTTGGTATTCTTGATGAAACAGATTCAGGTCTTGATATCGATGCCTTAAAATCAATTTCTGACACAATTAATACCCTGATGGAAAAAAGAAATAAAAGTATAGTCCTTATAACACATTATAAAAGATTATTGGAATATGTAAAACCAGACTTTATTCATGTAATGCAAGATGGTCGAATTATTAAAACTGGTGATATTACAATAGCAAATTTATTGGAAGAAAAAGGTTATGATTGGTTAAAAAAATAACTAAGATATAATGCGAGAAAGAAAAAAATTCTTCTAAATTAGTTTTTAATTCGTATAAAGTTTAAAATATTGTATTTTATATTTAAGCTAAGGTCCCAATACTCGATAATATTCAAGATTATTTTAAAATCATTAATTTCTTAACAAAAATTATGAGGTTTAACAAATATTTCTGACTAATAATATACTTATACTACTCAATGTAGTGAAAGTACTATATTACTTTCACTATATTGAGTTTATTAATTTCTCTATTTAATTCAATATAAATGGATAAAGTTTTTTCCCGACAATTTTTATCTCATTTTCTTCATTTTTATGACTCTTTATTGTTATAATACCTTCAACTATTAGATAATCTTGAACTTTATAATACTTTAAAAAATCATCTCGATAACCGCCCCAAAGTACAACCGTTAATTCATTTTTTGAATTTTTTTGTCGTGGGACGGGGAATTCTACTTTGAGTTCAATAGTCTGGTATTCGTCATAAACGAAGTGAATTGGATTTTGTACCACTTTCACAACAAGAAGTGCATGATTCATCAATTTTTGAGTAAATTAAATAAGAATGCTTTTTGTTTGTTTTCTTTTTTCTAAGGTATTAAGTATGATTTCAAAATATTTTTGTAGAAAAAAATCCAATTCTAATATTTCTTTTGGGTTGATATCCAATATAGTATAGGTATCTTCTATACCCGAGTCAAAATTTTGGGTGTTACTTATTACCTCTATAAATGCTAAACGCTCGCTAATTTGAAGACTCCACTCAAAAAATCCAGTTATTTGACGAAGTACTTTTAAAAGAGATGTAGAAATCATTAAAGTTTTCGCTTTTTGCCCTGATAATCTTTCGCAGAGTTCAATAATTTGTTCTGACTTCCAAGCTTGCGAGCTTCCAGTAATAAACGTTTTATTCTTCGTTTCTTTAATAGATAGGCTTTTTACACAAAAAAATGCAGCATCCTGGGTATCTATATAAGGTATTGGAGGCGACTCTAACAAAGTAAAAACAGGTTTTTTTTCTAAAATAGGTATTGCATATTGATTTATAATTGTTTGGAAAAATCCTGCGTATTTAAAAATGGTAAAAGGTATCCCAGAATACTTTATAAGTTTTTCTATTCTATATTTCATCTGCATTAAAGTGATATCGGGATATTTTTCCGAATTTAAAATAGATAAAAATATAAAGCGTTTTATTTGGGCATATTGTGCTAATTCTACTAAAATTAATTTACCATACCAATCTACATTTATTACATCAATATTATCAGTGGCTTTTGTCGTCGATGCATCAATTATAGCCGTAACACCTTGGAAAGATGGTGGTAAAGTTTCAGGTAAAGTTAAGTCTCCATAGACCAGCTCAGCTCCCCATTCTTTTAAAAAATTAGCGGCTCTTTTATTGCGGACAATACAACGGACTTGAAAACCATTTTCTAGAGCTTTTCTAACAATTTGTCGTCCTAATGTACCAGTTCCTCCAAGAATAAGTAGTGTCATAATTATAGTTTTTTATTTCATTTTTAAGACTTGTGTCAGATATCAGATGAATATAGGATATAGTATTATTTTGACTAAATGAAAAATGCTTTTAGAAATTAAATATGTTGTTTTTATTTTAATCCTAGAATAAATGGTATTTCGAAATATAAATATATGTAATTTTAGCATACTTTAAAATAAACTATCTTTCAAGTTTAAATAAAATAACCCAACAAAAGTAGTAGTCAAGAATTTGACTTATGTTATCTCTAAAATTATCTCTTACTAAGAAAGTTGTCAATATAGATATTAATATATATAAAAGGATTATCAAATGATTTTTTGGGATAATTTATTACGGTATCCGAGATTTTTTATATCGTCAATGATCGGATTAGTTTTGACAATATTAATACCCTTTATTAATCAATTAAAAAGCTTTAAGGACCGGAAAATAATAATTTTGATTCTTATATTTATCTTAATTACTTTATTTTCTATTTTAAAAGAAATGCTTAGTATATAGCAAATTGATTTATTATATTTACTTCAATATTTAATATATAAAAAAATAATTAACCCATGGTAATACAAAAGTCTATTGAATTAAGTTCTGAGTCTAATTCTAATAAAGAGAAATCACAGGAAGAAAAAACATCTGTTTATTTTTTATTTAGTCCAAAACGGAATTTTAACGAACAACTCTTTAAACGATATACATCTATACAAGGAGAAATAAAAATTCGTAACCGTAGGCGTCAAAGCCAAGCCAATCAAAATCAAGCTAGTAAGAAACTTGATTTTATTAAAACTTACGGCATTGATACATATAGAGATAACTTTGTAAGTGAAGAATTTTATAAAATTGACGAAAAAGAGCAAAAAACAAAACTAGCTACATTCGGTAAAAAAGAAAAAATTACATATAAAGGCTTTGACGAGTACGGCGAAGTAAAAAAGGGAATAATGGGCAAACTCGATTTAGATGATAAAAATGATATTGTGTTAAGTTGGTTAAAAGCATCAAAATTGGAAAAGACAATACAAAGAAATACAGAAAATAAAAGCGATAAACAAAATTTATATAGAAAGCGTAAAAAAGCCTTATCTAAACAATCTAAAGTAAGGAAAACTATATTTGAAGTGAACCAAGAAATTCTTTCTTATCTTACAGATCCTTTTTTAGATCTCTGTGATCTAGAAATAGAAAAATTATATAAGCATACAGGAGCCTTTGCTTTATTTGATACGCTAGTACGTAGTAAAATTTTTTCAGTTTTTGGTTACCCTGGTGGTGCAATATTACCTATCTATGATGAATTATTTTTTTGGGAAAATAAGAATTTCATTAAACACTATCTCGTTAGACATGAACAGGCGGCAACACATGCTGCGGATGGCTATAGTCGATCAAGCGGTAAAGTAGGTGTTTGCTTTGCTACCTCAGGTCCTGGTGCAACTAATTTAGTTACTGGAATTGCAACAGCTTATATGGATTCAATCCCTATGATAGTCATAACGGGTCAAGTTGGGGCTAATTATCTTGGAACTGATGCTTTTCAAGAAATTGATATTTACGGTATAACATTATCTATGGTTAAACATTCATACCTTATTACAAACCCCAAACTATTAGCTCAAACTGTTGGAGAAGCAATTTATGTCTCTCAAAATGGAAGACCGGGGCCAGTATTAATTGACATACCTAAGGATATAGGATTACAAAAAATAGAAATGTTCATCCCTTATGATGAAATAACTGTGCATAAAATTTTAGGGTGGAGATATAAAAATGAAAATCAGCCAAAGGATTTATCAATTGTGTTATCAAAACTTTCTAAGGCTTTACGACCTATATTATATGTTGGTGGCGGAGTTATTAGTTCTAATGCTACTTCTGAACTCTATCAATTCTCCAAGCGGTATGGAATCCCTGTAACCACGACTTTAATGGGAAAAGGGGCTTTTAACGAAAATGACGAATTATCTTTAGGAATGTTAGGTATGCATGGTACTGTTTATGCCAATCATGCTATTGCAGATTGTGATCTTTTAATTGCAGTTGGGGCAAGATTCGATGATAGAGTTACTGGAAAATTACAAGAATTTGCCTGTAAGGCTTTTATTATACATATTGACTTCGATGGCTCAGAAATTGGAAAAAATAAGCATATTGGGCTTGGTATTGTTGGTGACGTTAAGGTAGTTTTAACAGAATTATTGATAATAATGAAGCGCCCAATTTATAGCTGGTATAAAAAACCTCTTCGTGAAGTATTTGGTAAGTGGTATGAAGAGATTCTTAAATTAAAAAAAGATTATCCATTAAGAGCTTTTACTGCTGAAGACGAATTATTACCCCAAGAAGTTATTAATAAAATTACTGAGCTTGAACCTGATGCAATAATTACAACAGATGTTGGACAGCACCAAATGTGGTCAGCGCAATATATTAAATGTAGACCACGTAACTGGCTTTCTAGCTCTGGTTTGGGGACGATGGGATATGGGTTGCCTGCAGCAATAGGTGCTTCAGTCGCACACCCAGGAAAACAGGTTATTTGTATTACTGGTGATTCAAGTTTTCAAATGAATTTACAAGAACTAGGAACAATTTCTAAATATAATTTACCAATCAAGATTATTATTATCAATAACCATTGGCAAGGTATGGTTCGTCAATGGCAAGAAACATTTTATGAAGAACGTTATTCTCATTCGAGTATGATAGAAGGAGAACCTAAATTTGATATATTAGCCCAGACCTATGGTATTAAGAGCCTTTATAGTGGAAAACGCTCAGAAATTAATAATAAATTACAAGAAACTATACGTAATCAAGAAACTGTTTTACTTGAATGTAACGTTCCAGAAAAAGAAAATTGCTACCCAATGGTTGAACCTTCTAAAGGTAATACTGATATGTTTTTAAGCCCAATTCTTTCAATAGATTCTTCGAAATGTATAACAAACAAAAATGAAGAAAAGGAAAAGGAAGAGAGAAAAAAAGAGGAGAAGAAGAAAGAGGAGAAAAAATTAACTTATATTAAAGAAGCACAGCTAAATTACATAGCTGCAAAAGAAGAATACGAAGAAGTATTAATAAAAAATAATTATTTAACACCTATACAGGAAGAACATCTAAATTCTTTAATAGAGAAATTACAATTTGAAGAACGTAGGTTCGATAATGAAAATGAAGAAATTTCTTAATTATACTAAGATTTAAGGTAATAAGAGAGAATAAATAACTCTCTCTTTACCTTAAGCTAATCTTGAATAATATTCGATAACTAACATATCATTAATCTTAAATATAAGATCTTTACGTTTAACTAAATCTTTAACTTTTCCGGTTAATGAGTTTTGATCAAATTCTAAATGGCTATTTGAGAGATTATTATTCAAATTTTCTCCTTGACTTAAGTTCGCTTTTATCAATGCATTTGTTTTAATTTTCGTAGGGAAACTAATTACATCATTAGGACGGCACTGGAAACTCGGGATATTAACTTTTTTCTTATTTATCAGAACATGACCATGATTAACAAATTGTCGTGCCGCAGGTATAGTTGGGGCTAATCCTAGACGGAAAATAATGTTATCTAAACGCATCTCTAAAAGTTGCATTAATAAAAAACCTGTTAAACCTTTTTTCCGTCTTGCTTCTTTAACGTATCTTAATAACTGTGATTCTGTTACTCCATAGTTGTAACGCAATTTTTGCTTTTCATTTAATCGAATTTTATAAGCTGAGCCTTTCGGCTTTTTCTGCTCACTATTTTCTTTTTCTTGCGTATTTTGTTTTTTAACAACAACTTTTCTCGTTAACCCTGGTAAATCACCAAATTTTTTAATAATTTTTAAGCGAGGTCCTCTATAACGTACCATTCATGTAATTATATTAGTATTTTTGAAGTTAAATTGGTTTACTAATAACCTTAAAAGCCGTAATCAAAGATTAGCAAAAAAAAATAAATTTGTTTTAATATTTCTTTAAGTAGTAATATTCTAGTACGTAATTGCTTAGGGCTTGTAGCTCAGTGGACTAGAGCGCGTGGCTACGAACCATGGTGTCGGGGGTTCGAATCCCTCCTAGCTCAGATATAAATCTATTACTTTTGGGGTATAGCCAAGTGGTAAGGCAGTGGACTTTGACTCCGCCATTCGTAGGTTCGAATCCTCCTACCCCAGATTCTTTGTCTTTTTTAAGTTTATCTTAGTCTTTTATTAAAGTTTTTATCACTAGATTAATAAATAAGTAGAAGAGTTAATTATTAGAATTAAATTTTCACTAAGCTTTTATACTCAATCTCTCTAATAAAAAAAGTAAAACTTATGTTGTAAACATTATTTTTACTTTTTCATAACTTATGACCAAAGGAACTAAAATTTGGCTAATAACTCAAAATTTAATTCTGAACTGTCTAACACTAGCTTTTTAATATTTTCTATGTTGTTTGCATTTAAAAGCCAATAATTTATTATTTTAGTGTATTCATTCAATATATTAATCGAGTCTTCTTTTGAAATCCATGGCTTATAGGATAACTCTTCTTTTAATAATTGCCAACCATTTTCTCTAGGCCAAAAAAAAAATGTCGTCAAAGGTAATGTAAGATTATTTTGAAGTTTTTTATCCACAGCTAAACCAAGATAATTTTTGCTCCAAATAATCTTAAATAGATAATAGTTCTTATTTGCCATAGTTATAACATAATCTTAAAGTAAATAAAAATCAAAATAAAGGAGATTTACGTAATAAGTTCTGAACAACTTTTGTTGGTTGAACACCATTATCTAAGCGGACAATTGTTCGGTCTCTATTAATATGTAAAGTTTTGGTCATTGGATTATAAAACCCTAATTCTTCTAAAACTTTTCCATCTCGTTTTGTTCTAACGTCCATGACTACAATTCTATAAAAAGGTTGCTTTTTACGACCCGAACGTTTAAACCTTATTTTTAACATATATAATTATTTTTTTATTTTTTTTTAGGGTGTTGGAGCAAATTGAATAGATTCTAACGTCCTTATCATCCATTCTAGACAAATGAATGCACACATCGAAGACATGTCCATCCCTAATATAACTGGTATAAAGTCTTCAAATTGTTTTAAAAAAAAATCTGTAGCATGAATCAATGAATACATCGGATGAATATAGGGATTGATATTTGGAAACCACTGTATAGACAACCGTAGGGTTAAAACCCAATAGTACTGCCTAAGAAACACTTTAAGAAAGTAAATTATAAGGTTTATTACATCTTTTCGATCGAAATCGTACGGATCAAAAGGCGGTGGCGCCTCAAAGATCTGTAATGCAACACTTAGAATATCCATATATTTATCTATATAAAAATAAAAGATTAGTTTATGAAATCAAGTTTATGAAGATAGTACTATTAAATAATAGTGGCAAGCAATACATATAATATAATATAAAGAAGATCGATGTCAATTTTAGTGTATAATTAAAAATTAATAAAAACTAAGTGAGATTACATAGATATAAAATAGATATATAATATAAATATTATTAGGTTTTAATTCTAATGATATTTAATGGCAATTTTTTAGTCTTTTTAATTTGATTTAGTGAAAAAAAAATTTAATGAATACTCGCCACGATGGGGGTTTTACTCGATAAGCGAAATACTAAACGGGAGAGGTGCTATGGTTCTTTTAATCGTAATAATAATTATAGAAATTTTAACTCAAAGAACTATAATAGATCTCTTATTGACATTAAAACCATAGGTAATAGCTTTTCAAATTTCTTGGTAGGTATACAAACCTATCGATTCAACTTTTTACAGAGATTTTATTAAAGACATTTAAAGTCCTGGCATAAGCTATCTTCCCAAAGGACTCCTCCTTAAGTATTGTAACTGTTATAGTGTTTCACCATTGAGTTCGAAATGGATCAATGTGGTTCCACTATCCTCTAAACACCAAGACAATATTTTTAAAGCTAAAAAAAAGTTCAAGTCCTCGATCTATTAGTACATCTCAGCTTAATATATTACTACACTTCTACTTGATGCCTATTTTAAAACCGTTCCTAAAAGGACGGTTTGTTAACGGCTAGTCTTGCCGTGATCTTACTTGTTTTCACAATAAGAGTACTCATCTTGAGGTGGGCTTCCCACTTAGATGCTTTCAGCGGTTATCCTTTCCATACGTGGCTACCCAGCGTTTACCATTGGTATGATAACTGGTACACTAGCGGTATGTTCTTCTCGGTCCTCTCGTACTAAAGAAGAATCCTCTCAATACTCTAACGCCTACACCGGATATGGACCGAACTGTCTCACGACGTTCTGAACCCAGCTCACGTACCGCTTTCATGGGCGAACAGCCCAACCCTTGGGACGTACTACCGCCCCAGGATGCGATGAGCCGACATCGAGGTGCCAAACCTCCCCGTCGATGTGAACTCTTGGGGGAGATCAGCCTGTTATCCCTAGAGTAACTTTTATCCGTTGAGTGACGACTTTTCCACTCAATATCGCCAGATCACTAAGACCGACTTTCGTCTCTGTTCGACTTGTAGGTCTCACAGTCAAGCTTCCTTTTGCCTTTGCACTCTTCGATCGATTTCTGACCGATCTGAGGAAACCTTTGTACGCCTCCGTTACCTTTTGGGAGGCGACCGCCCCAGTCAAACTGCCCGCCTGAAACTGTCCCCTGACCGGCTAACGATACAAGGTTAGAATTCTAGTTTTATTAGAGTGGTATCTCACTGATGGCTCCATTAATCCCATAAGACTAATATCAAAACCTCCCACCTATACTGCGCAAATAAAACCCGAAGCCAATTTCAAGTTACAGTAAAGCTTCATAGGGTCTTTCTGTCCAGGTGCAGGTAGTCCGCATCTTCACAGACAAGTCTATTTCACCGAGTCTCTCTCTGAGACAGTGTCCAAATCGTTACGCCTTTCGTGCGGGTCGGAACTTACCCGACAAGGAATTTCGCTACCTTAGGACCGTTATAGTTACGGCCGCCGTTCACCGGGGCTTCAGTCATTAGCGTCGTCATAAGACTAACCAACTTCTTTAACCTTCCGGCACTGGGCAGGCGTCAGCCCCCATACGTTGTCTTACAACTTAGCGGAGACCTGTGTTTTTGGTAAACAGTCGCTTGGACCTTGTTATTGCAACCTAATAGGTACCCCTTCTCCCGAAGTTACAGGGTTATTTTGCCGAGTTCCTTAGAGAGAGTTATCTCGCGCCCTTTGGTATACTCTACCAACCCACCTGTGTCGGTTTAGAGTACAGGTATTCTTTATCTATGGCAGTGCAAGCTTTTCTTGGAAGTATAACATCAACTACTTCCTATAATGCGCACATTATTCTGTCATAATGACTCAGCTCAAAGTATTTTCACTACTTCTCAACACCTCGTACACTTAAACCAATAACCACTATTTGGCTAGTCTAGCTTTCTTCGTCCCTCGTTGCCAATAAAGAATAGTATAGGAATAAAACCTATTGTCCATCGACTACGCTTTTCAGCCTCGCCTTAGGTCCTGACTAACCCCCCGCGGACGAGCCTTCCGGAGGAAACCTTAGGTTTTCAGGGCATCGGATTCTCACCCATGTTTTCGCTACTCAAGCCGACATTCTCACTTCTGCTTCGTCCACGCCCGCTTTCGCTAACGCTTCAATCTATAACAGAACGCTCCCCTACCGATATTTTATTTAATTTATATTTTATATATCTCACAGCTTCGGCAAATTACTTAGTCCCGTTCATTTTCGGCGCAGGATTACTCGACCAGTGAGCTATTACGCACTCTTTAAAGGATTGCTGCTTCTAAGCAAACCTCCTGGTTGTTTAAGTCTCCCCACCTCCTTTGCCACTTAGTAATTATTTAGGGGCCTTAGCTGGTGATCTGGGCTGTTTCCCTCTTGACAATGGAGCTTATCCCCCATAGTCTTACTGGTTAGCTATACACTTAGTATTCAGAGTTTGCATCGATTTGGTACCGAATTACCAGCCCGCACCGAAACAGTGCTTTACCCCTAAGCTATAACGCTAACCGCTGCGCCTAAACACATTTCGGGGAGAACCAGCTAGCTCCGAATTCGATTGGCATTTCACCCCTAACCACAACTCATCTGCTGATTTTTCAACATCAGTCAGTTCGGACCTCCACTTAGTATTACCGAAGCTTCATCCTGGTCATGGTTAGATCATCCGGGTTCGGGTCCGTAATTGGTGACCTATAATACGCCCTATTAAGACTCGCTTTCGCTATGGCTCCGGTATTTCTTACCTTAACCTCGCCACCAACTACAAGTCGCCGGCTCATTCTTCAACAGGCACGCAGGCAGACGTTAAAAGTCGTCCTTCTGCTGCTTGTAAGCTTACGGTTTCATGTTCTTTTCACTCCCCTCCCGGGGTTCTTTTCACCTTTCCCTCACGGTACTACTACACTATCGGTCATTCAGTAGTATTTAGCCTTGCGAGGTGGTCCTCGTAGATTCACACGGGATTTCACGTGCCCCATGCTACTCGGGATACAATTTCAAGCGTTCAAAATTTTCGACTACGAGACTTTCACTCTCTAGGATTTAGTATTCCAACTAATTCATCTAATCTTAAACAACAATCAATTTAATTGTCCCACAACCACTCATATTTAAACTAAAGTTCAAATATAAGTTTTAGGCTCTTCCCATTTCGCTCGCCGCTACTAAGGGAATCGTTTTTACTTTCTTTTCCTCTAGCTACTAAGATGTTTCAATTCACTAGGTTCGCTCTTTTCTACCTATGTATTCAGTAAATAGTTTAAAAAGTTTCCTCATTCGGATATCTCTGGATCATAGCTTGTGTCCAGCTCCCCGAAGCGTTTCGCCGGTAACCGCGTCCTTCTTCGCCTCTGAATACCTAGGTATCCCCCGTAAGCCCTTATTTCCTTGAACTTAAAAAAGTTTTATTTTTAGCTTTAAAATTTAACTCCAACATGTGGAAGATTATGGAGATAAGCAGACTCGAACTGCTGACATCTGCC